AATAAGTTCCAAAATCCATTTCGTCGTCCAGTAGCGACAACTGTCTTTTTGATTGGCACCGTGGCGGCCCTGTGGTTAGGTATTGGAGCAACATTACCAATTGATAAATCTCTAACTTTAGGTCTTTTTTAAAAAAATTGAGTCAATTGTAAAATAAAAGACGTGGGTATCTAGGGAGTAGTCATTTCAAAATGAATTCTCCCTAGATACATATCTAATTAATAATTAATTCTAATTAATAATTAATTCAATTAGGTTTGACTGGAAAATCAAAATTACGTTGAAGATTTCAAATCCATTTAAATTTCAAATTGATTTTTTAGTCAATTTTTTTTTTTGAAATGCTTTTTCTATTTTTTTTCTAGAATGTCTAATATCTTTTTTACATCTTCTCTGTGAAAATGTTCAATTTTGATAAGGTCTTCTTGACTGTTATTCAAAAGGTCCAATAATGTATGGATGTTGGACTTTTTGAGACAATTATAGATTCTGGGAGGCAATTCTAATTGGTCAATAAAAATATATTGAAATGCTAGTTCTTTTTTTTTTTTTTTTAGGTTAACTAATCTATTATGAAAAGGAAAAAGGGGTAAAGTAACTTGATGTTGGTTGTTCTCTAAATAGAAGGTTTCTTCTTCTACATGTAGAAAAGGAATAAATAAATTAATCAAATTCCGGGAGGCTTCATGAAGTGCTTCTTTAGGAGTTAAACTTCCATTTGTCCATATTTCTAGAAAAAGAATTTCTTGTTTTCCATTCCCATTCCCATAAGAATGAATACTATGATTCGCGTTTTGAACAGGCATGAATACAGCATCTATAGGATAACTTCGGTCTTCAACGTTATTTGAAATTTTTATACTATATCCGCGATTCCTCTCGATTTTTAATCCAATACACAAATCTATTGATTCCGTTAAGGTAGCTATATGCTGTGTATTATCAATAATTTCTACAGAGGGTGGTAAAATTATGTCTCGAGCAGTTATATAGCCAGGACCTTGGACACAAATAAGTGCGTTGCGCGTTCCATATAAATTACTTCTTAATACAATCTCGTTCAAATTCATTAAAATTTCATGTACTGATTCTTGAATACCTACTATGTTAGAATAGTCATGTGGTATGTTCTCAGATTTTGCACGTGTAATACATGTTCCTTCTATTTCGCCAAGTAAAGCTCTTCGCATCGCAATGCCTATTGTGTCGGCTTGACCTTTCATAAGTGGAGACAGAATAAAGCGTCCATAATAAAGACGCTTACTGTCTCTTCTTGATTCAACACACCTCCACTGTAGTGTCCGAGTAGATACTTTGACTTTCTCTCGAACCATAGTAATTTTATTTGATCAGATCATTGAGTCGTTTATTTCTCTTGAAACCCTTTCAGCTTTTATTTAGTTCTATACACGTCTTTTTTTAGGGGGTCTACAACCATTATGTGGCATAGGGGTTACATCTCGTACGAAACTTAAAAGTATACCACTTCTACGAATAGCTCGTAATGCTGCATCTCTTCCCAGTCCAGGGCCTTTTATCCTTACTTCAGCTCGTTGCATGCCTTGATCCACTACTGCTCGAATAGCATTTCCTGCTGCGGTTTGAGCAGCAAAAGGTGTGCCTCTTCTTGTACCCCTGAATCCACAAGTACCCGCGGAGGACCAAGAAATCACCCGACCCCGTATATCTGTAACGGTCACAATGGTATTGTTGAAACTTGCTTGAACATGAATAACTCCCTTTGGTATTCTACGTACATTTTTACGTGAACCACTACGTGTATTTTTACGTGAACCAATTCTTAATACAGGTTTTGCCATATTTTTTTCATTTCACAAGAAATATATGGATATATCCATTTCATGTAAAAACAGACCCCTTGTTTTTTCAGCTCTTTGGAAGTTTCTTTTCCTTTATTTCCTTTAGCCTTTAGGAAGATTATCCTTGTCTTTGTTTATGTCTCGGGTTGGAACAAATTACTATAATTCGCCCCCTCCTACGGATTAGTCGACATTTTTCACAAATTTTACGAACAGAAGCCCTTATTTTCATAGTTGTTATTCCTTAATTCTCTGAATATACTTATTGTTTTGTTGGAGGAAAAAAAGGTTTCTTGATATTTTTGAATCTTAAATTGTATCTTCGTGAAAGGAATGTTGAAATTGAAAAAACCACTTACTTCTTTGAATCCTTGTTATGGAGTCTAGAAAATGGCTGTCCCCTGATTAACTTAGATCTAAGAACTTACTAAAACTTTTACCCCTTTCTACTATTTCTCCTATGGGTATACCTATAAAAAAAACAAAAATATGTCGAATCCCTTCCGAAGCATGACCTCAAATCACAAAAATCTTTAGTATCGAAATAAACTACAACCATGCCGTTCGGAAGGGATTCAGAAAGAAAACTTTCATTAATTCATTTTTTCTTTAATTTCATTCGAAGTAAAACATTCTAAAGTTTTTTAGTAGGGGCGGTATTCCACAACCCCCCCTTTTTTCACAAACGGTAAGTTCGGGGTAGCCAAATTTTATATTATTTTTATATTATAAGGATTACCATATATAACACAAAATTTCTCCGCCAATTCTTTTTAGTCGAGCTTCTCGATCTGTCATTATACCTTGAGAAGTTGAAAGGATTACAATTCCGATTCCGCCTAAAATTCGTGGAATTCGTTGAGAGTTAGAATAGATTCGTAGACCTGGTCGACTTATTCTCTTTAAATTTAAAATAGTTTTATAAGATTCTTTTTTATTTCGTCTATGTCTTAGGGTTAAAATCAAAAAATATTGGTTGTTTTCGCGATGTTTCCTTACGTTTTCGACGAAACCCTCTCGTAAAAGTATTTTAACAATGCTTTCGGTGATGTTAGTCGATTCTATCCGAACGGTTCCTTTTCTATTCATGTCAGCATTTCGTATAGAGGTTATTATATCAGCAATAGTATCTTTCCCCATGATAAGTTCAAATTCCTTATTATTCTATAATTTTGATATAATCAACATGTTCTTTTTCTTTTATTTATATTCTTTTATTTATATTATTTATATATATAGACGAATTATATATTAATATATGAATTCCATTCTTAATATTTTTTTATGTAAGGGTATATGCGTGATACACAATCTATTAATTTGAATTTAATTAATTTTATTTAAATACCATTTTTTGAATCCTATCCGATACTAACTATCGATATTTAGATTTTATAATACCTCGGGAGCTAATGAAACTATTTTAGTAAAGTTTAATTGTCTCAATTCCCGCGGAATCGCCCCAAAAACTCGAGTGCCTTTTGGATTTCCTTCTTGATCAATGACAACTGCGGCATTGTCATCATATCGTATTATCGTCCCGTTGGTACGTTTCAGTTCTTTACAAGTACGTACAATTACAGCTCTGATCACTTCTGATCTTTCTAGAGGAGTATTTGGTATTGCTTCTTTAATTACCGCAACAATAACGTCACCAATATGAGCATATCGGCGATTACTAGCTCCTATTATTCGAATACACATCAATTCTCGAGCCCCGCTGTTGTCTGCTACATTCAAATAGGTTTGTGGTTGAATCATATCATTTTTTGTATCTCTTCTTTTAATGCAAAGGACGAAGTAAAAAAATATTGTTTGTCAAAAAACGAAAACTTCGAATTTTTTTATCCTTATTTTATCCTTAAATGTTATTTAGTTTTTTCATTCTATATTCCTATTCAGAAATAATGAATTGAGTTTTTATAGGCATTTTTGATGCCGCTATTGCAATAGCTTTTCGGGCTATATTTTCGGGTACACCACCCATTTCATAAAGGATTTTACCTGGTTTAACCACAGCTACCCAATACTCTGGGGATCCTTTTCCAGAACCCATACGCGTTTCCGCGGGTCTTACTGTAACTGGTTTGTCTGGAAATATACGTACCCAAATTTTTCCACCGCGTCGTACATTTCGTGTCATTGCTCGGCGCCCTGCTTCTATTTGTCTAGATGTGATCCAAGCGGGTTCAAGTGTTTGAAGAGCATATCTGCCAAAACAAATACGATTACCACGGGAAGATATTCCTTTTAGTCTTCCTCGGTGTTGTTTACGAAATCTGGTTCTTTTTGGGTTATAGTTGATGGGTTTTTTCTAAATTAGAAATTCCATCTCTACTACAGAACTGAACGTGAGAGTTTCTTCTCATCCAGCTCCTCGCGAATAAAAGGACTGAAAAAGCTTGGATTAAGATATAGATGGAGTTAATTATTAATATTAATCGTGGTATTTTTTGAAATTTCCGTTTATCTTTTCAAAATTTGTGTATGTCTTTGTCGAAAGGGAATCCCCCCGGATGAATTCTATTATTTCTATATTCTATATTAGATTAGTTATTAGTTAAAAATAACGTAAACGTAATATCATCATCTCGAATGTAGTTTTTGTTAGAGTTATAATATTCTATCAAATCCTTATTTTCTTTTATCTTTTTCATTTTTTTTTTTTTTCGTATTTTATTACTTTTTTATTGAAAAAAAAAATTTTTTTGCGCCGGCGAATATTTACTCTTTCCATATCTATTTAAGTTTTATGTTTATCCCACGAGGTCTCAAAATAAGAATAGATAATAAAGTTTCTGGTTTATTCCGCCATCCTATCCAATGAATTACTAAGATTTGTTGTTCACTAGAATCTTCTATATTCACGGGTTCCGTCGTTCCCATCGCTTCTTGATTAATCATTAGGCCCGAATTCCACAATGGAGCTGCTCTTACATGAAATTTAAAATTTCATTTTTTAATTTGTTTTTAAGTCAATTTTCTCAGTTTTTATTGGCTCAAGGCTCTTAATTTTTTGTTTTTGGAACAGATTTATCTAATTATTCTGAATGAATCCGCCGTATTGATGCTTTATTACATTGCTTTTCTTACAGTGACCTCATAGACTTTCCAAATTGGAATCATATATCATTAAATATTAAATTTTTGCTCTCTTTCTTTCATCCTTCCGTTTATCCG